TTCTCCCATGAACGATTTGTGTCAATGGATTAGTTCGATCCAAAACTTGCGATAATGGGTGTAATCCGAAAAAGGATTCATAAGTAGTTGTTAACGGGGTTGAAGTTACCAAATTCTGAGGAGTAGGTATCAATTTATGCCTAATTGCTCCGGATATAGTTCCCTTAACTACATTTTCTAAACGAGCCAGAGCCAACCCGAGCTGGTCTTGTAAAAGATCCGCTACAGAGCGAATCCGTTTATTTTTCAAATGATTCATATCATCAAGTGTACCCATTCCAAATTTCATCCCAATCAAATGATCGGCAGCTGCTAATATATCTCGTGGTAACAAAAATATATTGTTCTGAGGTATATTAAGATTAAGTCTCCAATTAATATTTCGGCGACCAATCCTTCCTAATTCACACCTTTGGTGAAAGAATTTTTTTTGTAATTCCTTACATAAGGATTCAGAAAATATTGGATCCCCACCTACACAAGAAAATTGTTGATAAAACTCCAAAATAGCATTTTCTTTTGACCCAATTTTTTTTTTCTCCTTATCGGTCAAGAAAGATAAGAAAATTTCAGGGTAGCAAACATTCTCTAGAATTTCTCTTAGATTCGAACCCATAGCTGATGATAGAACTAGAATAGATATTTTCTGTTTCCTACTCACACGAGCCCATATTCTTGCTTTTTTATCAATCTCTAATTCTAACCTGCCTCCCCAATCTGATATTATGGTGCCGGTATAGACCGAAATCCCGTTATGATCCAATTCTGACTGGTAATAGATACCAGGACTTTGCAATATTTGATTGATCACAATTCTGTATATTCCGTTTACTATAGAAGTTCCAAGGGAATTCATTAAAGGAATGTTTCCAATAAAAATTCTTTGTTCTTGCATATTCCTACTGGTTTTCCAAATTAATCCCGCGGATACATATAATTCAGAAGAATATGTAAGTGATTCATAGACAGCATCTCGTTCTTTTATCAGAGGTTCTACCAATTGATATGTTTCCACAAATAATTGAAATTCAATTTCGTGATCTATATCTTCAATTTTTGGAAACTTAGAAAGTTCTTCTATTAAACCCTGATCAATAAACCGATAAAACCCTTCAAATTGTATCTGATTAAATCCGGGTATTGTTGATGTTCCCTCTTTTCCATCCCCGAGCATCTTTTTTGAATTTCCCATTTATCCGTTTATTGAAAAAATCCCATCTCTCATTCTTCACCGAATCATATCCATAGAATTCGATCTAGCAATAATGGAATTTCTATTCTGTTTACTGAATCACATGAAATTTTATCCAACTCCAAGATATATGGAATGTATGAAAGACGTATGAACGGAGACTAGATTCAATTGGAATTTGTTATAAGAAAGAGATCCAAATGGAACAGAATTGAGAAATACCACTGGAACTTATGGAGTAAAGACTAGAAAAAAAAAAAGTAATTTCATTTTCACCTATGATATTACATATTCAAATTCGATTGCATACCATAAAAAAATTTATTCATGATTGGATCTATTCGAGCAGATAAACATATAATAAATAGAAAACTTTTTTTATTTATAAATTTTTTTTATTATTAAAATAAAAAAGAATGCACAGATATATGTCTCTTTTTCTTCTTTTATTCTGGTACAGTTCTATTTGGGACAGCGCATGCTGTGCTCTATCAAAAATTCAATTTTCTCTTCAATGTATTCAATGAAAAATTGAAATATAAAAATTTATTCAGAATTACTCCTCAAAAGCATCCCTAAAGAGAGAAAATACCCCATTATAGAGCTATAGCTCTATAACACAACGTAACGTATGTTCTGATTCTGGGGTTTACATATACTCATCATTACTGTTATAATTGAAATTGAAGAAGATTTCTTTTTAATTGAAAAAACTCAATATAGATTAGTTAGAAATCCATTTCTAATGATTTTCTTAATATTATTAGAAATAAAAAACTGTAGATTTGAATTTTAATTCAAAAATGGTCATGAATTTACAGTCAATAGTTAATGGTTCCGGTTTGTACTGGATTCTATGTTTTGTGACTGAAAATCTATATATTTTTTTCAGAGTTGAAAAAAAAAAGAGAAAATTTGAATCTAGTTTCTATCGTTTTGGCGGCATGGCCGAGTGGTAAGGCGGGGGACTGCAAATCCTTTTTCCCCAGTTCAAATCCGGGTGCCGCCTCAACAACAGACTTGAAATCCCCTATTATAACAAACGTAGGAAAAGACTCTTGATACTTTCTTTTTGTGATTCTAAGCCCCTGGCTCTCGAGGTTCTATATCTCTAACCTAAAGTCTTGCCTATCAGATTCAACGAAAACTTAAAGTAGTGGAGGGAAATCCGTAAATCTTTACTTGCCACACTACTAAATTAGTTCCACTTACTGAGTCTTCAATTAGATTGGATAGCCAGATAGGGAATTAAATTAATAGTTTTGGAAAGGACCCAAGATACTTTAGATACAGACTCATGAAAGTTTCGGAATGCGCAGACATTTAATCAATATTAGATTAGATGAAGAATTGCCTTTCATTTTACTTCCAAAAATAAAAAAGAAAAAAGAAAGAAAAAGTATTATTCTTTCTAGATGTGAGTCAGATTCCTTGGATACTTCGAAAAGTGTCCGTTTGCTTGTGTTTACATCTTGTCGATTCTACTAGAAATTCTATAATTAAGAATAACTCATTATAAGATAAGTGGATTTTTTGGAGTAGTTCATCAATGGTGACCAAATACCTCTCCCTTTTTTGACTCTGCACCAGTGATTTCACTATTATTAGTGAACAATAATGGAATAGTTTCTTCATATTCATAGAAATAGGGGACAGAATTCACATGGATATAGTAAGTCTCGCATGGGCTGCTTTAATGGTAGTTTTTACATTTTCCCTCTCTCTCGTAGTGTGGGGAAGAAGTGGACTCTAGAAGTACTCTTAATTGCGGTAATAATCAAACTCTATCAACCTGTATCAATTGTTTTAGTTTTCTAGACCGTTCGGCAATTTTTTTTTGATTTAGGTTTTATTGACTCATTTTCTATTTTTATATCAGGGTTTACACGGTTAACCATTCATGGGGTAACCCCCTTTCGAAATTTGACGAAGTTTCCATCGAATTGGGATTATCTGTATTAAATGGATCAAACAAACAAATGAAATTGAGAAAGTATGTACATCCATTTCAGATTCTATTTCATTTAAATTGACGTTTCTAAAGAAAAATAGAGATATAGGTGGATTCCTTTATATTAAGAAATTTCACTTGTATCTTTATACATTACAATAACCATAATGGCTAGTTATGGTAGAAAGAGATCTCTTTCTACCATACTAGCGGGCCTCTTAGGATACTACTACTACTGAGTCTAAGGCATTCCTTTCATTTAAGACGAGAAATTTAAATCCTTTTTTGTTTTTTCATTCATAGTAAAATTGTATTCAAATTAATCATTTTGACTAACCGTTTTTACGTAAATTATAAGCAAAAAAGCAGTAGGAACGAGAATGAAGAGTGCAGTAGCAATAAATGCAAGAATATTTACTTCCATAATTTAATCGTTTATTATTATTTTTTTTTGAATATCTCGGGATTTAATCCCATAGAGATGAGAAATCTTTCGCTTGTAAACTCACTCAGATGAATTAGATTTCGATGATATCGAATGAAAGAAATATCATGAATAACAATATCGGAGCTATAAAATCGATTCATCGTCAAGAATTTAATAGTATAACATAGGAAGATCTTTTATCCACACCGAATACATAATGAGATTCTTGATTCAATCAAAAAATATTTATTTATGATTATTTTTCCCCGCTTTCTTTTCTACAACCTAGTACTTTACTTTCCTTGTACAATCATCTGATGAAGTATCATAAAAAAACCTTTTCTACTTCGATTGTTTACAAAAAGAGTTTCTAAAGAACCTTGAATAAACAATAGAAATAAAATAGAGAAAACAAGTACGAAGTTCACTTTGAAATTTCAAAACTTTTTTAAGGGTCTATCATCTTTTTGGAAAACAAAGAAAGGGAATGTGACAAAAACGAGTCCCAGTAAAAAAAAAACGAAAATATTCCAAAAAATTAACTAGTTAAATTTTCTTACGAGTTTTTTCTTCGACATCGACTCTAATCTTTTAAAAGAGCATATTCATTAGGGAAGACTCATTTTATCTTTATTTTTTAAATATCCTCTTTCCTTGGTTGGATTCGAACTATTTTAAATTCCTTTACTTCATAGAAAGAAAAGTATATATAGGTACTCTTGACAAATGTATTATACGCTATCCTATTCCATTTTCCTACACGAATTAATGGGAGATCTGTTGACAAAAAGTGGAAACCCCGTACAGTATCTCTTTCTTGAAGTGTTGAATGCTCTGAATAATTCTAATTAATTTACATATGTCTCTCTACCATCAATTGGTGCTAGTTAAAACAAAGGAAAAACCCCTTTCTTTTGCTTGATGAAAAAAGAAAAATAAAACAAAAAGATAAATGAAACCGTTTTGATCCCCTTGCCCAGAAACTAAAAGGGGAGTTGATGTCTTTTTTTTTTATTGAATCCGCCGGGACTGACGGGGCTCGAACCCGCAGCTTCCGCCTTGACAGGGCGGTGCTCTAACCAATTGAACTACAATCCCATGGAAATAAAGTGGGTAGCTTACATATTCCTTCTTATGATTTCATTTTAATCATTTCAGTTTTAGATTCAAATTATTGTTTTGTAACAAAGAAAGTCACAAGTGATATATTGATATCGATATGGATATCACTTTAGTGATAGCAAGACGGATTACGGGTAATCCTTACATTCTTATCAAATCGATTGATAATCTATTTTTTTTGTAAAAAAAAGATTATTTTCTCGCCTCTGTTCATTAAAGTTTATATTTAAAGGATCCATATCGGGATCCTTAGCAAGATCGGCATTTTTTATGGAAACTAAAAAGTAACTAGACACAAGAAATAAAGA